GTTACAATAGTATTGTTGAAGCTTGCTTGAACATGAATAACTCCCTTTGGTATTTTACGCCCATTTTTACGTGATCCCATAGGTCCATTATGTCTAGTCTTACGAGAACGAATTCTCGGTATAGGTTTTGCCATCTTTTTTTTTTAATATCATAAATTTAAGTCAGCGATATGGTATGGATATATCCATTTAATGTCAAAACGGATAGATTCCTTTTTTTATTTGGACGTTGGGTACTTTAGATTTATCGAGTACCCCCTTCTCAAAATTATCCTTGTCTTTGTTTATGTCTGGGGTTGGAACAAATTACTATAATTCGTCCTCGCCTACGAATCAGTCGACATTTTTCACAAATTTTGCGGACAGAGGCCCGTATTTTCATATTTGTCGTTTCTTAATTTAATATTGTCTGAATTTCTTTGAAGAAAATAAATTTCTTGAAATAGCGAAAAACCTCTTAATCACTCTCATCATTGTTTCAGAGTCAATAAATTATAGGATCTCTGGTTGAGGCATAAAGACTGGCCTCAATTTTGACGCTATTTACAGCAAGTTATGTATTATTTATCTAAATATTAATTATGTATAATCTGTTTTGAACGATAATTAAGAATCTTCTTTTCATTATCAAATCACGAGCATACCGTTGGCAAGTAATATTGTATCTCCAAAATCAAAATCATAAATTAAACTGTAATCAACGCGTTTTTGTTCTTTTAATTGTCTATTGGGGTATTTAGTAATGTGGGAGACGTAATCCCACTTCTTCTCTTGTGTCACAAATATGAGAGTTTCATTTATAATCTAATTGGGATAGCATAAAGCTTACCATATATAACACAAAATTTCTCCTCCGATTCCTTCTATTCGAGCCTCTCTGTCTGTCATTATACCTCGAGAAGTAGAAAGAATTACAATCCCCATTCCGCCTAAAATTCTCGGGATTCCTTGATAGTTAGAATAGATTCGTAGACCGGGCCGACTTATCTGTTTTAAATTGAAAATAATTCTATTTTGTCCCGTCCTATTTTTTCTATGTCGTAGGGTTAAAACTAAAAAACATTTGTTGTTTTCCAGATGTTTCCTCATGTTTTCAATAAAACCTTCTCGTAAAAGGATTTTAATAATGTTTTCGCTGATTTTAGTATATGGTATTCGAACTGTTCTTTTTTTATTCATGTCAGTATTTCGTATATAGGTTAATAGGTTACCAATAGTGTCTTTACTCATAATAAACTAAGATTCCAGTTGTTCCCGAATTTTTATATAATCAACATGCTCTTTTTTAATTATTTGTTAAACATTTATGAATTATTAAAGGCATATACATGAGATACAAACAATCTACTAAATTAATTTAAATCTACTAATTTCATTGAAATACGATAAACTGTATTATGTCCTAATCTTATAATACTTCAGGTGCTAATGAAACTATTTTAGTGAAATTTAACTGTCTTAATTCCCGGGCAATTGCCCCAAAAATTCGAGTTCCCTTTGGATTTCCTTCTTGATCAATAACAACCGCAGCATTGTCATCATATCGTATTATCATACCATTTTTACGTTTGAGTTCTTTACAAGTACGGACAATTACGGCTCTGATCACTTCTGATCTTTCGAGTGGTGTATTTGGTATTGCTTCCTTGATTACAGCAACAACAACGTCCCCAATTTGAGCATATCGTCGATTACTAGTTCCTATAATTCGAATACACATCAATTTTCGGGCTCCGCTGTTATCCGCAACATTCAAATGGGTTTGAGCTTGAATCATATACTTTTTATCTTTTGGGTTTGAGGTTGAATCATATAATTTTTATCTTTTGTTTCAATGCAAAAGCGACGTAAAAAAAAAGAAATATTGTTTATTCAAAAGAAAAAAACATAAAATTGCTCTTTTTTGATCCTATTTCGTTTGGTTCTACACCCCTATCCTGAAATAATGAATTGAGTTCGTATAGGCATTTTTGATGCTGCTATTGAAATAGCTTTTTTGGCTATATTTTCTGGTACTCCGCTCATTTCATAAAGTATTCTACCAGGTTTAATGACAGCTACCCAATATTCAGGGGATCCTTTTCCTGAACCCATACGTGTTTCTGTAGGTCTTACTGTAACTGGTTTGTCGGGAAATATACGTACCCAAATTTTTCCGCCACGGCGTGCGTTTCGGGTCATTCCTCGCCGTCCTGCTTCGATTTGTCTAGATGTGATCCAAGCAGGTTCAAGCGCTTGAAGGGCATATCGGCCAAAGCAAATACGATTACCTTGAAAAGATATTCCTTTCATTCTTCCTCTATGGTGTTTACGAAATCGGGTTCTTTTGGGGTTATAGTTGATGGTTATTTATTATTTCCATCTCTACTACAGAACTGGACATGATAGTTTCATCTCATCCAGCTCCTCGCGAATGAAACAATTATAATTATAAAATAATATACATCTATTTATATTTAATCAATAATATATGGAAACTTTATATTAAATTATACAAGCCTTTGATAATAAATCTATTAGAAATTCACTTTTCCTTTTTTTAGATATTTGATCGACTACAATTACAATTTAAAAATCTTCCAAATTTTCGCGGGCGAATATTTACTTTATTTAATGTTCAGTTTTATAGGATTAGTTCATGACATTACTTTTGTTGTAGGATTAATTAATGACATGCTTTTTCAAAATAAAAGAATTGGTTTTTAGTTTGGTCCGCCATCCTACCCAATGAATCAGTAAAATTCGTTTGGAAGAGAATCTTATGCAATCACAGGTTCTGTCGTTCCCATCGCTTCGCTATTAATGGTTAGGTCTAAATTCTAGAATCAATGGAGCCCTTTATTACATTTGTTCTTGAGTCAATCTTCTCAGTCTTTATTGACTCTGGGCTCTTGATTTTATTTCTTTAGTTATTCTTACATATAATAATTTTAGTTAATTAAAACTCAATCAGTATTAATGCTTTATTACATTTATTAAATTAATTGTTGACCTTACATATTGGAATTCTATATCAGTAATATTTTTTTCTCTTTCTATCAGCTTTCCATTTATCTTTATACTTTAGTTTCACTACAAATAGTTTGTTCTTTTTTTTTAACATTTCAGTTGCTACAATGATATGACCAATATATCATATCGCTACTGATTCTTTATATCCAGATAATGCGAAAGGATGAGTTGGTTATTAGTGAATACTATGACTCTGGGCTCGGCTTTTTTTTACTCCAATCCTAAAAAAACCAACGAGTCGCACACTAAGCATAGCATTTATAAAAAAAATAATTAATGTAACTTTTATCCAACCTTATAGGATTCTTATTTTTTGTTTTAATTTAACATACAAAAAAAAGAATGAAAGAAACTTTTTTTATTATATATACGCGATTGATCTAAATAGAAATCAAATATATAATATTTTTTACTCGTCTACAAATCTCCAAATCTTTATACCTAATGCCCCATAGATAGTTCTAACTGTATAGGAACAGTAATCAATTTTAGCACGAATAGTTTGTAGAGGCACTCTACCTTCCCTGATCCACTCAACACGGGCAATCTCTTTTCCGTCGATACGCCCCGCAATTTGTATTTGAATGCCTTTTGTGCCTGCCTGTTCAGTTAATTCAATAGCTTTTTTCATTGCTTTGCGAAAAGAAACTCTACTTTTTAATTGTCCCGCAATAAATTCTGCAAGAATAGTAGGGTGCCCATAAGGATTTGAAATTCGTGAAATAGCTATGTTTAATTTTCTGTTCACAGTATTAAGTTCTTTTTGGACATTAATCTGTAATTCGTCGATTTTTTGAGGTTCTATTAATAACTTTGGGAATCCCATATAGATTATGACTTGAATCAAGTCGGTTTTTTTTTGAATCTCTATACATGCAATTCCCTCACCACTTGAAGATATTTTAATATTTTTTTGTACATAATTTTTGATACAATTTCGTATTTTGTGATCTTCTTGTAACTCCTCAGAATATTTTTTTGATTGTACAAACCAAATAGAACGATGACTTTGGGTTGCGCCAAGTCGGAAAACAAGTGGATTTATTTTTTGTCCCATAACCCCCTATTAGTATTACTATACATATCACGGCATCTTAGTATAGTTCTTAGTATAGTACTTTTTATTATATTTTTTTTCATACAGGTTTTTTTGAACATAATATGTTGTTTTTGATCTTTGGTTAATATGTTTCTATTATATTTGTGTTAAAGAATCCAAAATTTATTCTTTTGTTTGTAAATCTTTAAGTACAATAGTTATATGACAAGTGGGTCTTTTTATCGGATAACCCCGTCCCCTGGCTCGGGGTTTTAACTTTTTCATAGTGTTCCCTTCTGTGACTTGAGCTTGACTAATGATTAAACTTGTTTCGTTGAAGCCCATATTGTGGTTTCCATTTGCTGCTGCAGAATAAATTAATTTTAAAATTGGATAACATGCTCGAAACGGCATAAGTTCGAGTATCATAAGCGTTTCTGCATAGGAACGTCCACGAATCTGATTAATTACTCTTCTTGCTTTGTGAGCGGACATAGATATATATTTTCCTATAGCGCGCACTTCTGTATATTGATTGACCCCTTTTTTATTATTTTTGCTATTTTTCATAAGGTTCACTCCTCACTAAACTAATGAACGATATACTTTTATATAAACTAAAAATTAAGGAATTATTAACGGCGCGATTTATTATCATTTTTTGCGTGCCCCCGGAAATTAATAGTGGTTACAAATTCTCCAAATTTATGACCTACCATACGATCTGTTATATAAATAGGCAGATGCTCTTTTCCATTATGAACCGCAACAGTATGTCCTATCATTATCGGTATAATGGTAGATGCCCGGGACCATGTGACTATTATTTCTTTTTCCGCTTTTATGTTAAGCATATTTATTTTTTTTAATAAATGATTGGCGACAAAAGGGCTTTTTTTTAGTGAACGTGCCACAATAAATTACTCCGATTTTTTTTATAAAGACGAAG